TTATTGCGAAAATTGGTGAATACAACCAAGTATCATTAAGAATTTCATCTTTGGACCAAAAACAAGCAAGAGGCGGAATACCACAAAGAGAAAGTGTACCTAATAAAAAAGCGGTTTTGGTAATTGGGATATGTTTTGTTAAACCCCCCATATAAACCATATTTTGACTTTTATTTGGAGAATATCCAACAAGAGTTTCCATTGAATGAATAACGGATCCGGATCCTAAAAATAATAATGCTTTCGAATAAGCATGAGTAATCAAATGAAATAAAGCACTTCGATAAGACCCCATACCTAGAGCTAACATCATATAACCCAATTGAGACATTGTGGAATAGGCTAAACCTCTCTTAATGTCTTTTTGAGCAAGGGCAAAAGTAGCCCCGAATAATATTGTTATTACTCCTACCAAAGAGATGAAATTCATTATGTGAGGGATGGCTATGAAAAGAGGAATAAGCCGAGCTACAAGAAAAATGCCCGCAGCTACCATAGTAGCAGCATGTATAAGAGCCGAAATCGGAGTAGGCCCCTCCATGGCATCCGGTAACCATACATGAAGGGGAAATTGTGCAGATTTAGCAACCGCACCGGAAAATAATAGAACGGCACAGAAAGTAACAAATAAAAAATTGACTTCATTATGATTATTAGAAATCAAGTTATTGAATATTTTGAATAAATCTCGAAATTCGAAACTCCCCGTTATCCAATAAAAACCTAAAATTCCTAATAATAAACCAAAATCCCCAACACGATTAGTTACAAATGCCTTTTGGCAAGCATTTGCAGCAACAGGCCGTGTGAACCAAAACCCTATTAATAGATATGAACACATTCCTACCAATTCCCAAAAAATATAAATTTGTATCAAATTAGAACTAGTAACTAATCCTAACATAGAAGTACTGAAAAAACTCATATAAGCATAAAATCTCAAATATCCTTGATCATACGACATATAATTATCACTATAAATAAGAACCATAATTCCAATAGTAGTGATTAATATTGACATAATAGAAGTAAGCGGGTCGATCAAGTAACCGAATTCTAAAGAAAAATCATTATTAATGATCCAAGACCATACATATTGATAGATAGAACTGCCATTTATTTGCTGAATAAACAGATTGATCGAAAAAATCATGACTATACTTAACAAAAAAACACTTTGAAAAGCCCACATACGGCGAAGACTTTTTGTTGCCGACGGAAAAAGAAGAAGTCCCGCTCCTATTAACATAGGAACTGGAAGTGGAAGGAAAGGTATTATCCACGAATATTGATATGTCTGTTCCATAAAAAAGTTTTTTATTCTTAATTGATTGTTTCCGATTTACCGGATCCTACCCCCTTTCAATTTCAAAACAAAAGGGGGTCAATAAAAAAATCAAGAGATGTACTAACTTAAAGATATTTTTCGAATTTTATATATTATCTGGGTCTTTCCAAATTAAATATTAAAATAAAGAAGTTACAATTGGGCAAATGATATGACCTACTTGCTCATAAAAAGCGAATTTAGTTATTAACTAAGATTTGTTTATACAAATTTAGTTATTAACTAAGATTTTTCTTAAAATAACGAAAATACAAAATTTCATTATTATTAAATCACTTTATATTCATAAAGTAATGATAAAAAATTACACTAAAAATAAATCTGATATGAATCGATATGAATCATAGGATTAACTAAGGTACAATTTTTGTACAAATCTCGCTTTTTAGTCAGTTTGTTCCAAATCATTAACTAGTTTCAGTATGAAACTTATTGATTAGTTTCCGTTTCAATAAAAAAACATTTATAGGAAACGCTATAATATCTAACATTTTATATTTTCTATAAGATTTAAAGATTTATTTTTATATTTATCAAAAAAGGGGGTAAAATAAAATCAAATTTAATAAAAAAATAACGAAGATTTTTTTTAACAAAACTTGTATCTTTTAACGGATTCATTACTTTAATTACTAGTTTGAGTCGAATTTTAAAATGGAATTTCGAAGTATTCTTTACTCAAGTTTGACCAATTAATAGAAAAAATTAAAGTTTTCATTAGGCTTTTCATTAGGCAATGGGTTCTTAAAGGGTTCTTAAATCCTTCGGTCTATTTTATGTAGAAAATGTAGAAAAAAAAAATTAAATTATATTTTTATAGTAAGATTTTGTACGATTTTCGCATATTTTTTATCTATATATATATATATTTTTTTTTTTGTTTTCTCTAGATAATATATATTATATTATCTAATTATTCTCTAGAAAATAACTAGATAATGAATATATTCGTTTTGACCAATAGATGTCTTTCACATCCAACTATAACAACGAGTAACCTCTTAATTTTTAAATGGCAGTTCCAAAAAAACGTACTTCTCTATCAAAAAAGCGTATTCGTAAAAATATTTGGAAAGGGAAGGGATATTGGGCAGCCTTAAAAGCGTTGTCATTAGGTAAATCTCTTTCTACCGGAAACTCAAAAAGTTTTTTTGTGCGACAAAAAAAGTCATAAAATAAAACATTGGAATAATCCGAATATAAAAATAGGCCCATTTCATTCTTAATAGGAACTCAACAAACCTATTGTTTGTGGCTAATCAATATGAACTAGAACTCGCTTCGCTATTAGGATATGTATAATAATTCTTCGGTTTAGGGGTTAGTAAATTATAAAAAGCTTTTGAAAAAAGAATAAAGACAAGATACAAAACTTGAGCCTTTGTTAGTATATTTTCTTGTTCTGGAGATGGGGGAGTCTTTTTTCCCCATCAACCTGTTTGTCACAATTACAATAATCGACGTTTATATAAATATAAATTATAAATATGAATATATATATATTGAAGAAGGGTAAAAAAGAGATCTTTAGTTAAAATTAATACATCGTTGAAATTAATTTATTCATTTATTTTTAAAATTTTTTGTGTAACTTTCTGACTTCTTATTTATCTGAATTTCTCTGAATTAATCTATTAGAATATATAAATTTACCATTTATATGTCTCTTTCAACCCAACCAACAAAAGCCTGGAATTTTTTGTCCGAATTAATGTGCAAGTTTTGAGTAATAAATAATAAAAACGGGTCTTATTTTTTGTTCATTGGTAAAATACATTTTTTAACTTTTAGGAAATAATATAAATATAAATGATAAATCTTTTATGAAAAAAAATAAAGAAATTTTTTATAGTTATATCAATAACTAGAGGGTTGAAGTTTATAGTTTCAATAGTTCGATTCTATTGAATTATAGAAGAGCATAAACTACACCAAAGCACTAAGGTAAATAAAACCCATACCCCATAATAATGAACCTTCAAATTTGTATTTGAACAAAGTTTTATTCATCCATTTTCATTTTGACTAAAAAGATTTCATTTAGTTGACTCCTTAAATCTCGACGATTGACTATGAATAGGCTATTATGAATTCGAACAAGCCGCTATGGTGAAATCGGTAGACACGCTGCTCTTAGGAAGCAGTGCGAGAGCATCTCGGTTCGAGTCCGAGTGGCGGCAGACCTTCTCTTCCTCTTCGAAAATAGATACAATATATTCTAAATTCTAGAATGAATTCAACTCCTGATTTATATTTCAGGATTCCTCCTTTTTTAAAATTTTATGATATTTTCAACTTTAGAGCATATATTAACCCATATTTCCTTTTCGATCGTTTCCGTTGTAATTACAATTCATTTGATAACTTTATTAATCGATGAAATCATAAAACTAAATGATTCGTCAGAAAAGGGAATGATAGCTACTTTTTTATGTATAACCGTATTATTAGTCACTCGTTGGATTTATTCGGGGCATTTCCCACTAAGTGATTTATATGAATCATTAATCTTTCTTTCTTGGAGTTTATCAGTTATTCAGATAGTTCAATATTTAAAAAAAAAAAAAAGCCATTTAAGCACAATAACTGTGTCAAGTGTTATTTTTACCCAAGGCTTTGCTACTTCGGGTCTTTTAACTGAAATACATCAATCCGCAATATTAGTACCCGCTCTCCAATCCGAGTGGTTAATAATGCACGTAAGTATGATGATATTGGGCTATGCAGCTCTTTTATGTGGATCATTATTATCAGTAGCACTTCTGGTCCTTACATTTCGAAAAAACATAAATTTTTTTTGTAAGAGGAATACTTTTTTATTAAAACTAAACGAGGAACTTTCCTTTGGTGAAATACAATACATAAATGAAAGAAACAATTTTTTAGGAAATGCTTCTTTTTTTTCTGCTAACAATTATTACAGGTCCCAATTGATTCACCAGTTGGATTATTGGAGTTATCGTGTGATTAGTCTAGGTTTTATCTTTTTAACTCTAGGTATTCTTTCAGGAGCAGTATGGGCTAATGAAGCATGGGGGTCCTATTGGAATTGGGACCCAAAGGAAACTTGGGCATTTATTACTTGGATCGTATTTGCGGTTTATTTACATACTAGAACCAATAGAAATTTACAGGTTGAAATTTCCGCAATTGTGGCGTCTATGGGCTTTCTTATAATTTGGATATGCTATTTTGGGGTCAATCTATTAGGAATAGGGCTACATAGTTATGGTTCATTTACGTTAACATCTAATTGAATTCAAGAAAGGTTCTTGCGAATTTTAAAATATAAATAGAATATGTTGTTTGTATATAAAAAAACTTTATATGAACCAGTGAGAACCATGTGAATCCAGTAGTGCGGGGATTCGCATGGTTCTCACAAAGATCAAACATATTGGGTGAATTTTATTTTTAACTTAAGAGAGGAAAAAGGCTTCTTTTTTTAATTATACAAATCCTATGATTTTTTTATGAAAACTATCTATAAACAAAATTAGATAAAAGAACCTCGACCTTGTCAACTGATAGGGAAAGAACAAAATCAGGGTACATACCAATACCTATTACAGGTATAAAGATAGCGATCGAAACAAATAACTCTCGCGGTCCAGAATCAAAAACATAAGAGTTTGGAGCATTAAATAGCTTG